AATGTATGTAATAATGGTAGTGATGTCTCCCCATTCTTTCACAGAAAGAAAGACAGTAAGGCTTAGATCAAATAGGAAATATGGGTATCCAATAGATAGTTATCTATCTTGATGGTATATTTTTTTTTGCTATTTTTTGCTTATGAAAGAAAGGTAACAAAACAAACAATAGGTCTTACTATTCCCACATGTTCCATTAGGAGCATTCCTTTGCTATTTTCAAGGAAAAGGTGTGTGTATCGTATTTTTACTTAATACTTCCCAATTCTACCAGAAATCCTATAAAGAATCTGTTACGAGCGGATTCATTAAATTGGTTTATCAATAGCCTTAAGTCAGAATCCTATTTTGACTCTGCGCCATTGATTCTACTATGATTATTGATCAATAACGGAATAATTCCTTCATAGAAATAGGAGATATAATTCACATGGATATAGTAAGTCTCGCTTGGGCTGCTTTAATGGTAGTCTTTACATTTTCCCTTTCACTCGTAGTATGGGGAAGGAGTGGACTCTAGGTATATTAATAATTGATTGAGTAATCGATTGAGTAATCGAATTGTATCAATTGTTTAATTGATCGTTTTGCGAAGCTTTATTTTTAAAAAGCTTGTCTCTCTTTCCAAATTCTACTGGAAAAACAATAATGAATAAGAAAATACAATAATGAATAATAACCATTCGATCAAACAATGAATGATTACTATAGTTTAGTTGTATTTCAAAACTCAAATCTACGGAAATTTTTTCCAACCGAATTCCTCCTAAATATTCTATTTGGATAAACCAGTTCTTACCAGAATTATGGATATTACAATGAGAAAAAACCAATCCCTAGTTTTTTCTTTATTTGTTTCTCTCTTTCTTTACTTTCACTGTTCTAAGAACAAATCGTTCTGCTATTAGATTACGACGATACTTACTTTCTACTGGAAGTGACTAGTGGTTGTCCAAAGAGGTTCTACACATAATAAAATTAGATCTTTCTTCCGCTGAGCGATCCACCACATATCACACATTTAACATTTTAGACTCCTAGAGATTTTTTTATGCTTTTTTGACTCATCTCATGTCATGTTTAAGTATGAAAAATGGTCCGAGTCCCCTTTACTAATCTACTTCCTTTCAAAATCTGAAGAAGTTACCATAGAACTTCGTAAATGATCTGTTAATGGCTCAATCAATGACTTCTTGGGATGGGAAATCAAAAAAAAAATTCCTTGGTTTTGTTTTCTTTTGCTATAGTATATTCCCATACTATTCTTCCTCTATTGATTCTTTCGATGGATCCCGGAACCTATATATAAAATTATAAGAAACCTAGGAATTAGAAGAATAGGCCTTCGATTATTTTGGGTTGATCGAAATCGAGTGGATGTAGCGAAAAAAAGAAATAGAATTAGACTGCTATTTCGATGTACTAGTCTACTATTTAGATTAGATGTACATCTAATACATCATATACATATTGTAAATTGATCTATATAAACCCTCCATTTAGATAAAGTCTATATCTGTATACAATACAACTATATATGATAATATCATTGTAATATTAGATAATATAAAATACTCTAAAGAGTGGTAGAAAGGACTATATATAGTCCTTTCTACCACTCTTTATGATTCCAACCAGATCATTTAAGACTTGGAATTTTCTTTTAATCCCTTTCTTTCATTTCTTCAATCATTGAAAAAAGGATTGATAAGAACTAATAATTCAGATTCAAATTAATCATTTTGACTGACTGTTTTTACGTAGATAATAAGTAAAAAAGCAGTAGGAACTAGAATGAACAGTGCAGTAGCAATAAATGCGAGAATATTGACTTCCATAATTTCATTATTTATTTTTTTTTCTTCGCAATAACTCGGGATGTAATCCCATAGAGATGAGAAATTTAACTCCTGTAAATTCATTGGGATGAATTGATCCTGATGATACCGAATCGGATCAATATTATGAATAACAATATCTGATCTATCAAATCGATTCATCGTCGAGAATTGAATAGTATAACATAGGAAGATCCTTTATCCATACCAATTCCGAAATGGGATTTTTTATTGGATCAGGAATCCCATTGCATTTTTCATCCTCTTCCCCTTTTTCTTTTCTATAACCTACTGTCTTCCTTATCTTATACAACTCTCCTTCCTGTGTATTATACTTACAATTATGAGGTATTATATGACCGGTATTCCATGGGTCACACACAGACCCAAACGAGGTGAGATGGAAAAAAAAAGGGGATTAAATAAAAAAGATCAAATATTCCAACAAATTTACTGAAAAGGGTCCTTGCTTGGTCTTTTCTTTTATTTTATTAGTATCCTCTTTCTTGTATTTATTTGTACTGGAACGCATACATCAAAAATGATGTCTGCAATTTGAATGAGAATGAGATAGATTGTTTACAATTAGTCATTGAGAATACACAAACAAAGTCAGAACTAGAAAAGTTCTGGTTTAACCTGAAAAGTACTCTGTCGAGGTAATTATGTTAAGTTCATTGTCCATCGTACAATAAACGAATACAATTTGTGTATGTACTCCCGGTAAAATAGGATCACTCTACTCCATTTCATGGATCAAGAACAATCGAAAAAGAAAGTAAGACGAGGATGGTATCTCTTAAAATACTGAATATAGTAATACCACCGATTGTACTAATGTACATATGATATGTCTCCCCTTTATCAATCGGGAGTAGTGGAAAGATTTGAAATTCCCGTATCCGTATTTGTGTGATGATAAATGCGAAATAAAAAACAAAAGAAATAAGGATCCCCACTGGGGATTAGATCTTGCTTCCTGTCCCCCTTTTCCGTGAAAAGAGAGAGATGAATTGATAAATTCACCGGATCCTAGTTCGGGACTGACGGGGCTCGAACCCGCAGCTTCCGCCTTGACAGGGCGGTGCTCTGACCAATTGAACTACAATCCCAGCGAGGTGTATGGCATACATATTCTTAATGTTACATATTCTTATGTAATCATAAGAACATTCTAGTCCTAGTCGTCGTATTGTAAGAAAGACAGGAATGATATACTGATATCATATCCCCATATAATATGGGCTATAGTGAGAGCGACACGGATTACTAGTAACCAATAATTATTTTACTGCCAAAAGTGGATAATCAATCTTTCAATGAGAAAAAAGAACTCAACTTTTTGTTTGCTTTTCATGATACTTTACTTAATTAAGTAAAGTATCATGAACTAGATCCTTAGAAAGATCAGAAAGAGAAAAATAGGGATAGAGAAAATAAAATTGACTCTTTCTCTTTATTTCTACGGATTAGGCATTTCCGTTTATGGAAGACAAATTGGTTATATCATATTCATGGAGCGGTGAATTATTGGGCCGAGCTGGATTTGAACCAGCGTAGACATATTGCCAACGAATTTACAGTCCGTCCCCATTAACCGCTCGGGCATCGACCCAGGAAGAATTCATTCTAGGCTTATTGATAATCTATGATCAACTTCCTTTCATAGTACCCTACCCCCAGGGGAAGTCGAATCCCCGCTGCCTCCTTGAAAGAGAGATGTCCTGAACCACTAGACGATAGGGGCATATACGCCCGACCGTCATCATACTATGATGATAGTATGAGCAGTTTTTTGGAATTGTCAATATAGTCTAATGGTATGACTAGATCCAAAAAGTCTTTCCTACTTTTATGTTATGATTTTATAGAATTTTTTTTTTTTCAAAAATTCAAAATAATAATCTTATCTACTTTTGGAGTAAATCCAATTTATTGTTCCTGAATGAACTCCTATGCATATAGGCATATATTATGTGCATATAGTACATATATACATATATACATACATGCAGTAGACTCATAATGGAAAATAAAAATGGCTAATTCATGAATTGAATAAAACGGCCCTTTTAACTCAGCGGTAGAGTAACGCCATGGTAAGGCGTAAGTCATCGGTTCAAATCCGATAAAGGGCTTTTTTTTTTTTCCACTAAACTCAAGTCTTAGCCTTCGTTTTTCAGCGGAAAATATCTCTATTATTTTTTCTAAAAAGAAAAGGAGAACCACCATTATAATGAATTCTGATTATTCTGACTTATAGTTAAGTTAGGAAGTTGAACATTTATTGATTAGCAAAATGAAAAATTTCACGTATTAGGAGTAGTCCACCTGTAGTGACATAGTAGTCCTCCTCATGTCTCATTATTCACAAATTATTTGTCCTGGGAAATAACAGAAATATTCTATAATAATATATCCAATTCCTATTATTAATCGACAAACCAAGGTGTTCTTATTTCTCCAATGTTCTTATCACACCCACTATCAAATTCTAAATTAAAGAAAAAGTAAGTGGACCTGACCCATTGAATGATGACTATATCAGCTATTCTGATATTAAAATTCGATATAGATGAAATTGTATAAGCAGATTTCCTTTTATTTCCTTAGACCACGCAAAGCAAGAATTTGTCGATATTTACGATTTAATCTTCTTGTTACTGGATGCTCCATAGGAATAAATCGCTATTTTTTTCTTCTACAAAGTTTATTTCTAAAATCTATTTTTCAATATCTTTCCTTGATTTCAGAATCAGATATTGTTTTGTTCTTCCGCCAATGCAATAGAGAACGAATGCGAGAAAAGGACTTTCATTTCCAGTCTACCATTATTTAATATTTAATTTTGTGGCAGGAAAAAATAGGAAATTTTCTTTTATTTTGGTTTGACCCGTTAAAAGATATACTCTGAAATATGAGTCATAGGACAATTCAGGATTCAAATGGTTATCAAATAAATGGTTATATAGTATAAGGACTAATCGAATCGAGCTCATGGATTTCCCATGGATTTACCTAGGTTGGTTTGTGGCCCAATAGAAAAAAAAAAAGAATTTGTATATTCGAAACCCATTGTAAAGGGGCATTGAACGAGAAATCGTCTATAGATAATCGAACTATCGTATGCCTTGGAAATGATATGAGGTGTTCGGAAATGGT